ATAAGCACAATGAGATTCAAGATCAAAAAACAAATAAAAAAGAAAAAAAGGGTTCAGTAATCCCCCTCTGAAAAAACAAACAATTAGTAATAAAATGTGGATGAATAATATTTTCATCGATTTTGGATCGGATTTGGCGACATGGCCAAGCGGTAAGGCAGGGGACTGCAAATCCTTTATCCCCAGTTCAAATCTGGGTGTCGCCTGATCAACAAAATACTTAGAATTTCTTATTCTACTGATAGAATAGAACTCGACAAATTCTTGCCCTGCATAAGCAAAGGCAAAGGACGGAGCTTGTCGATACTTGATTTATAGAATACATAGTTCTATAAAAGACTGTAAGTTGTTTTCTCAAAATCTGGTTCTGTTTGGGTTTTGGGTAGCGGCCCAAACAGATATACCAATAGGGATGAGGTAAGGCTTACTTATTAATTCCAGAACTACGAAAGTAAGAGGTCAGAAATCTTGGTATCCAAAGGTTCCTAAAGGACATTCCATTTTTGCTCCTAGGATTGAAGAAAAGATTATACGAAAGACTATCAAGACTTCCTAATTATCTTACACTACCTACACTAACGTAGGGTCTACTGACTCTGTCTGGAATTAGATTGGATAGACTGATGGGAAATCAATTTAGGAGTTGTGGAAAGGACTGAAGATACTTTGTATCCATACTTACGAGAGACTCCGAGTACTCAAACATTCAATCAGGATGGTTGGTCGGCTCTTATCTTATAGAATAACAGAGTCAAAGTAAAAAAAAAAAAAAAAAGATTTCTTTGGTCGTGTAAGGAGATTACAAAAAAAATGTATGTAATAATGGTAGTGATGTCTCCCCATTCTTTCACAGAAAGAAAGACAGTAAGGCTTAGATCAAATAGGAAATGTAGGTATCCAATAGATAGTTATCTATCTTGATGGTATATTTTTTTTTTTGCTTATGAAAGAAAGGTAACAAAACAAACAATAGGTCTTACTATTCCCACATGTTCCATTAGGAGCATTCCTTTGCAATTTGCAAGGAAAAGGTGTGTGTATCATATTTTTACTTAATACTTCCCAATTCTACCAGAAATCCTATAAAGAATCTGTTACGAGTGGATTCATTGAATTGGTTCATCAATAGCCTTAAGTCAGAATCCTATTTTGACTCTGCGTCATTGATTCTACTATGATTATTGATCAATAATGGAATAATTCCTTCATAGAAATAGGAGATATAATTCACATGGATATAGTAAGTCTCGCTTGGGCTGCTTTAATGGTAGTCTTTACATTTTCCCTTTCACTCGTAGTATGGGGAAGGAGTGGACTCTAGGTATATTAATAATTGATTGAGTAATCGATTGAGTAATCGATTGAGTAATCGATTGAGTAATCGAATTGTATCAATTGTTTAATTGATCGTTTTGCATTGATCGTTTTTCGAAGCTTTATTTTTAAAAAGCTTGTCTCTCTTTCAAAATTATACTGGAAAGACAATAATGAATAATAACCATTCGATCAAACAACGAATGATTACTATAGTTTAGTTGTATTTCAAAACTCAAATCTACGCATGATAGGAAATTTTTTCCAACCGAATTCCTCCTAAATATTCTGTTTGGATAAACCTCTTCTTACCAGAATTATGGATATTACAATGAGAAAAAACCAATCCCTAGTTTTTTCTTTATTTGTTTCTCTCTTTCTTTATTTTCACTGTTCTAAGAACAAATCGTTCTGCTATTAGATTACGACGATACTTACTTTCTACTGGAAGTGACTAGTGGTTGTCCAAAGAGGTTCTACACATAATAAAATTAGATCTTTCTTCCGCTGAGTGATCCACCACATATCATACATTTAACATTTTAGACTCCTAGAGATTTTTTTATGCTTTTTTGACTCATCTCATGTCATGTTTAAGCATGAAAAATGGTCCGAGTCCCCTTTACTAATCTACTTCCTTTCAAAATCTGAAGAAGTTACCATAGAACTTCGTAAATGATCTGTTAATGGCTCAATCAATGACTTCTTGGGATGGGAAATCAAAAAAATTCCTTGGTTTTGTTTTCTTTTGCTATAGTATATTCCTATACTATTCTTCCTCTATTGATTCTTTTGATGGATCCCGGAACCTATATAAAAAATTATAAGAAACCTAGGAATTAGAAGAATTGGCCTTCGATTATTTTGGGTTGATCGAAATCGAGTGGATGTAGCGAAAAAAAGAAATAGAATTAGACTGCTATTTCGATGTACTAGTCTACTATTTAGATTAGATGTACATCTAATACATCATATACATACATATTGTAAATTGATCTATATAAACCCTCCATTTAGATAAAGTCTATATCTGTATACAATACAACTTTATATGATAATATCATTGTATACAATATTAGATAATATAAAATACTCTAAAGTGTGGTAGAAAGGACTATATATAGTCCTTTCTACCACACTTTATGATTCCAACCAGATCATTTCATTTAAGACTTGGAATTTTCTTTTAATCCCTTTCTTTCATTTCTTCAATCATTGAAAAAAGGATTGATAAGAACTAATAATTCAGATTCAAATTAATCATTTTGACTGACTGTTTTTACGTAGATAATAAGTAAAAAAGCAGTAGGAACTAGAATGAACAGTGCAGTAGCAATAAATGCGAGAATATTGACTTCCATAATTTCATTATTTATTTATTTTTTTCTTCGCAATAACTCGGGATGTAATCCCATAGAGATGAGAAATTTAACTCCTGTAAATTCATTGGGATGAATTGATCCTGATGATACTGAATAGGATCAATATTATGAATAACAATATCTGATCTATCAAATCGATTCATCGTCGAGAATTGAATAGTATAACATGGGAAGATCCTTTATCCATACTAATTACGAAATGGGATTTTTTATTGGATCAGGAATCCCATTGGATTTTTCATCCTCTTCCACTTCTTCTTTTCTATAACCTACTGTCTTCCTTATCTTATCTCCTTCCTGTGTATTATACTTACAATTATGAGGTATTATATGACCGGTATTCTATGGGTCACACACAGACCCAAACGAGGTGAGATGGAAAAAAAGGGATTAAATAAAAAAGATCAAATATTCCAACAAATTTACTGAAAAGGGTCCTTGCTCGGTCTTTTCTTTTATTTTATTAGTATCCTCTTTCTTGTATTTATTTGTACTGGAATGCATACATCAAAAATGATGTCTACAATTTGAATGAGAATGAGATAGATTGTTTACAATTAGTCATTGAGGATACACAAACAAAGTCAGAACTAGAAAAGGTGTGGTTTAACCTGAAAAGTACTCTGTCGGGGTAATTATGTTAAGTTCATTGTCCATCGTACAATAAACGAATACCATTTTTGTATGTACTCCCGGTAAAATAGGATCACTCTACTCCATTTCATTGATCAAGAACAATCGAAAAAGAAAGTAAGACGAGGATGGTATCTCTAAAAATACTGAATATAGTAATACCACCAATTGTACTAATGTACATATGATATGTCTCTCCTTTATCAATCGGGAGTAGTGGAAAGATTTTAAATTCCCGTATCCATATTTGTGTGATGATAAATGCGAAATAAAAAACAAAAGAAATAAGGATCCCCACTGGGGATTAGATCTTGCTTCCTGTCCCCCTTTTCCGTGAAAAGAGAGAGATAAATTGATAAATTCACCGGATCCTAGTTCGGGACTGACGGGGCTCGAACCCGCAGCTTCCGCCTTGACAGGGCGGTGCTCTGACCAATTGAACTACAATCCCAGCGAGGTGTATGGCATACATATTCTTAATGTAATCATAAGAACATTCTAGTCCTAGTCGTCGTATTGTAAGAAAGACAGGAATGATATACTGATATCATATCCACATATAATATGGGCTATAGTGAGAGTGACACGGATTACTAGTAACCAATAATTATTTTACGGCCAAAAGTGGATAATCAATCAGAAAAAAGAACTAAACTTTTTTGTTTGCTTTTCATGATACTTTACTTAATTAAGTAAAGTATCATGAATTAGATCCTTAGAAAGATCAGAAAGAGAAAAATAGGGATAGAGAAAAAAAATTGATCCTTTCTCTTTATTTCTACGGATTAGGCATTTCCATTTATGGAAGACAAATTGGTTATATCATATTCATGGAGCGGTGAATTATTGGGCCGAGCTGGATTTGAACCAGCGTAGACATATTGCCAACGAATTTACAGTCCGTCCCCATTAACCACTCGGGCATCGACCCAGGAAGAATTCATTCTAGGCTTATCGATAATCTATGATCAACTTCCTTTCATAGTACCCTACCCCCAGGGGAAGTCGAATCCCCGCTGCCTCCTTGAAAGAGAGATGTCCTGAACCACTAGACGATAGGGGCATATACGCCCGACCATCATCATACTATATAGTATGAGTAGTTTTTTGGAATTGTCAATATAGTCTAATGGTATGACTAGATCCAAAAAATCTTTCCTACTTTCTTTTATGTTATGATTTTTTAGAATTTTTTTTTTCAAAAATTCAAAATAATAATCTTATTTTGGAGTAAATCCAATTTATTGTTCCTGAATGAACTCCTATGCATATACGTATATATTATGTACATATAGTACATATATACATATATGCAGTAGACTCATAATGAAAAAAAAATGGCTAATTCATGAATTGAATAAAACGGCCCTTTTAACTCAGTGGTAGAGTAACGCCATGGTAAGGCGTAAGTCATCGGTTCAAATCTGATAAAGGGCTTTTTTTCCACTAAACTCAAGTTTTAGCCTTCGTTTTTCAGCGGAAAATATCTCTATTATTTTTTCTAAAAAGAAAAGGATAACCACCATTATAACGAATTCTTATTATTCTGACTTTAAGTTAGGAAGTTGAACATTTATTGATTAGCAAAATGACTAATTGCACGTATTAGGAGTAGTCCACCTGTAGTGACATAGTAGTCCTCCTCATGTCTCATTATTCACAAATTTTTTG